CTACCTTTGATTCCTCAATATTTTTTTCATTAATTACTCCAGATTCTTTCATTTCCATATAAAGATCATTTCCTTCACGAGTCCGTTCCCCTACTCCGCCAAATACGGATACGCCTCCATGAGCTTTAGCAATGTTATTGATTAATTCCATGATGAGTACTGTTTTACCTACTCCTGCCCCCCCAAATAGTCCGATTTTTCCTCCACGTCGATAAGGAGCTAAAAGATCGACCACCTTAATACCTGTTTCAAAGATAGATAATTTCGTATCTAACTCGATAAAGGCAGGCGCAGATCTATGAATAGGGAATGTTGCACTAGTATCTACAGGACCCAAATTGTCAATAGGCTCCCCAAGAACGTTAAAAATTCGTCCGAGAGTAGCTCCACCGACTGGAACACTGAGAGGAGCTCCCGTGTCAATCACTTCCATTCCTCTCATCAACCCGTCTGTAGCACTCATAGCTACAGCTCTAACTCGATTATTTCCTAATAATTGTTGTACCTCACAAGTCACATTAATTTGCTTATCGGCAGTGTCTCGACTCTTGACTATCAAAGCGTTATAAATATAAGGCAACTTGCCCGGGGGAAAAGTGATATCCAGCACGGGTCCAATAATTTGATCAATACGCCCTGCGCTTTTTTCTTCAATTGTGGAAACCCCGGGACGCGAAGTAGTAGGATTGGTTCTCATAATTATCACATAATTTTCAAAAAAAAAAGGAATTTGTCGAAATTTTTCTTTTTTTTTTTTGTTGAATAATGCCAAATCAAATCAAAAAAAATATCCAAAAATCCAAAAGTCAAAAGGAAATGAATTAGTTAATTCAATAGCAAAGAAAAGGGGACTAGCACTTGATTTCGTTGCCCAAGCGAATCCCATTCAATCGTTTACTTATGGAATGAGTCCGTTGGAAAGTTCAATCAATTTTTTCGTATAAATTTCGCTTTTTATGAAGGATCTGTGCCTACTCTACTTTCCTATCTAGGACTTCGATATACAAAATATATACTACTGTGAAGCATAGATTGCTGTCAACAGAGAATTTTCTTAGTATTTAGGTATTTAGATTCAAAATATCAAAGGGGCCTATTAAGAACTTTCCAAATTGTAAAATAAGGATTAGGGATTGGTTTGGGTTGCGCTATATCTATCAAAGAGTATACAATAATGATGGATTTGGTGAATCAAATCCACGGTTTAATAACGAACCGTGTTAACTTACCATAACAATAACTCACCATAACAACAACTCAATTCCTATCGAATTCCTATAGTGGAATTCCTATAGGATAGAGCGTACACAAGGTGCACGCATTATATATGAATCAAACATATTCATTAACTTAAGCCTACTCTTTTTTTTATTTAATGAGTTGATATTATTTTATTTAATGAGTTGATATTAATATTAATTGAATATCTTTTTTTTTAGATTTTTGCAAAGGTTTCATTTCCGCCTAATCCATATCGAGTAGACCTTGTCGTTGTGAGAATTCTTAATTCATGAGTTGTAGGGAGGGACTTATGTCACCACAAACAGAAACTAAAGCAAGTGTTGGATTTAAAGCTGGTGTTAAGGATTATAAATTGACTTACTACACCCCGGAGTACGAAACCAAGGATACTGATATCTTGGCAGCATTCCGAGTAACTCCTCAGCCCGGGGTTCCACCTGAAGAAGCAGGGGCTGCAGTAGCTGCGGAATCTTCTACTGGTACATGGACAACTGTTTGGACTGATGGACTTACCAGTCTTGATCGTTACAAAGGCCGATGCTATCACATCGAACCCGTTCCTGGGGAGGCAGATCAATATATCTGTTATGTAGCTTATCCATTAGACCTATTTGAAGAGGGTTCTGTTACTAATATGTTTACTTCCATCGTGGGTAACGTATTTGGTTTCAAAGCCTTACGCGCTCTACGTTTGGAGGATCTACGAATTCCCCCTACTTATTCAAAAACTTTCCAAGGTCCGCCTCACGGTATCCAAGTTGAAAGGGATAAGTTGAACAAGTATGGTCGTCCTTTATTGGGATGCACTATTAAACCCAAATTGGGATTATCCGCAAAAAATTACGGTAGAGCGTGTTATGAGTGTCTACGTGGTGGACTTGATTTTACCAAAGATGATGAAAACGTAAACTCACAACCATTTATGCGCTGGAGAGACCGTTTTGTCTTTTGTGCCGAAGCAATTTATAAAGCACAAGCCGAAACTGGTGAAATCAAGGGGCATTACTTGAATGCGACTGCGGGTACATGCGAAGAAATGATTAAGAGAGCCGTATTTGCAAGGGAATTAGGGGTTCCTATTGTAATGCATGACTACTTAACTGGAGGATTCACCGCAAATACTAGTTTGTCTCATTATTGCCGCGACAACGGCCTACTTCTTCACATTCACCGAGCAATGCATGCAGTTATTGATAGACAGAAAAATCATGGTATACATTTCCGTGTATTAGCTAAAGCATTGCGTATGTCGGGGGGAGATCATGTCCACTCCGGTACAGTAGTAGGTAAGTTAGAAGGGGAACGCGAAATGACTTTAGGTTTTGTTGATTTATTGCGTGATGATTTTATTGAAAAAGATCGTTCTCGTGGTGTCTTTTTCACTCAGGACTGGGTATCCATGCCAGGTGTTATACCGGTGGCTTCAGGGGGTATTCATGTTTGGCATATGCCAGCTCTGACCGAAATCTTTGGAGACGATTCCGTATTACAATTTGGTGGAGGAACTTTAGGACATCCTTGGGGAAATGCACCTGGTGCAGCAGCTAATCGTGTGGCTTTAGAAGCCTGTGTACAAGCTCGTAACGAAGGGCGCGATCTTGCTCGTGAAGGTAATGAAATTATCAAAGCAGCTTGCAAATGGAGTCCTGAACTAGCCGCAGCTTGTGAAGTATGGAAGGCGATCAAATTTGATTTCGACCCGGTGGATACCATAGATAAGTAGATAAAACTAGAAATAAAGAAGGTCTAAATAAAATAAAAAAGAAGCAAAATAGAAAGAGAAAAAATAAGTTACGAAATGCAGTAATTCTTCTTTATTAATTGATTGCAATTAAATTCGGCTCAATCTTTTTTTTTCTAAAAAAAGATTGAGCCGAATTTAAATAGATCTTGATACGATCATGAGACTTGACAAATTGAGATTCTTCTATTCTATATATCCAGAATATAGAAAGGTATAATACAATAAACAAATATAAAGAAAAATATAGTATTATCGTACGATAATGGAATCAAATACGCAGTATTTACAGAAAAGAGTCTTCGTTTATTGGGAAAGAATCAATATACTTTTAATGTCGAATCGGGATTCACTAAGACAGAAATAAAGCATTGGGTCGAACTCTTCTTTGGTGTTAAGGTAGTAGCTGTGAATAGCCATCGACTACCCGGAAAGGGTAGAAGAATGGGACCTATTCTGGGACATACAATGCATTACAGACGTATGATCATTACCCTTCAACCGGGTTATTCTATTCCATTTCTACTTTTAAATTTTAAAATTTAAATTAAAGGTTAAATTAAGAGGTATTTTTTTTTTTATTTTACAATAGCTTTCTTTTGAATCCAATTTCAAGTTCGATTAGAAGGATAGAAAGGCGATGAGAATGGGAAAAGAAAAAAAAATATTTATCATTAGTGCCCCTTTTTTGCAATTTTCTTATTATCCATTCCATTCATTTTTTTTTTATAGATATAGAATACTTTTATAGATATAGAATACTTTAGTATTCTATATCTATAAAAGTATTCTATAAAAAATCTGTATTTTGTAAACTAAAAAATACAATAGTCAATATTCCTTATAATAGATATACTTAATTATATCATAAGAATCTTAAGATATATTTCGAATAGATAGAAATAGTCAATTTGAATTTAGACACATATTCTATGACGGATTTTAACTTACCCTCTATTTTCGTGCCTTTAGTAGGCTTAGTATTTCCGGCAATTGCAATGGCTTCCTTATTTCTTTATGTGCAGAAAAATAAGATTGTCTAGAAACGACAGGGCCGAATTTTATTAATGTATTTCCAGGATCATAATACAGATATTTTTTTGTGTAAGTAATATAATATGATAGGGTATGTAACTCTTTCTACACACAAATGAAAAAAAAATCTATGGATGCGATGCGGATATAGGCTACGAGCATAAATGCATGCATATGCGTAGCCGAGTATAGCGAGTTTTTTTTGAATAGAAAGTCAATGTATCTAACCAATTATTTCACAGGAGTACTAGCTACTGAGGGCTATTTCAGAATCAAAAAAAGTAAAGTCAAAATCATTTAGCTTATTCTCTCAATTTCAATTGACCGCTACTGGATTTAGTATATCTAATATGAATTGGCGATCAGAACACATATGGATAGAACTTCTAAAAGGTTCTCGAAAAAGAGGTAATTTTTTCTGGGCCTGTATTCTTTTTCTAGGTTCATTAGGATTCTTAGCGGTTGGGACTTCCAGTTATCTTGGTAAGAATATGATATCTGTACTTCCATCTCAACAAATTCTTTTTTTTCCACAGGGGGTCGTGATGTCTTTCTACGGAATCGCGGGCCTATTCATTAGCTCCTATTTGTGGTGCACTATTTTTTGGAATGTAGGCAGTGGTTATGACCGATTTGATAGAAAAGAGGGAATAGTGCGCATTTTTCGTTGGGGATTCCCTGGAATAAAACGTCGCATCTTCCTTCGATTCCTTGTGCGGGATATCCAATCAATTAGAATTCAGGTTAAAGAGGGTCTTTATCCTCGTCGTATCCTTTATATGGAAATCCGGGGCCAGGGGGTCATTCCCTTGACTCGTACTGATGAGATGTTTTTTACTCCACGAGAAATTGAACAAAAAGCTGCCGAATTGGCCTATTTCTTGCGCGTACCGATTGAAGTATTTTGAGTACCAATTGCCATTTTTTGCAATTGTAAGGGGATTTTCGAGTATTTATCTAAAGGAAGGAACAAACGAGGATAAGATAAAATCAAAATTGCTTTGATTTTTATTTATTTTGTCCAAGTGAGATATATGGCATAATATTCTTCCATCCTTATATAAAGGGCCTTTTTTGATTTCTCTATTCCACCCCATTTAGATCTAAGAAAGAACCCAATACAATGAAATTCCACTAGTATACAAAAAGAGAAATAGATACAAACACAAGGTCTCAAACCTTGTTATAGAATTTTTGCTTCAAAGAAAAGAAATATCATATATATATTCAGCGAATGAAATGGAGTCGGCGAATGAAGCGGATTCATTAACAACTCAATTTACAGATCAAAAATGAAAAAAAAGAAAGCATTGCCTTCTTTCCTATATCTTGTATTTATCGTACTTTTGCCCTGGGGAATCTCTTTCTCTTTTAACAAATGTCTGGAACTTTGGATTAAGAATTGGTGGAATACCAAGCAATCCGAAACTTTCTTAACGGATATTCAAGAGAAAAGGATTCTAGAAGGATTCATAGAATTAGAAGAACTTTTTCTCTTGGACGAAATAATAAAAGAGAAACCGAAGACACATGTACAAAAACTTCCTATAGGAATACACAGGGAAATAATACAATTGGCCAAAATGGATAATGAGCATCATCTCCATATCATTTCGCATTTCTCAACAAATATAATCTGTTTGGCTATTCTAAGTGGTTCTTTTTTTCTGGGTAAGGAAGAACTTCTAATTTTGAATTCTTGGGCTCAGGAATTTTTCTATAACTTAAATGACTCAATAAAAGCTTTTTTTATTCTTTTAGTTACTGATTTTTTTGTTGGATTTCACTCCACCAGCGGTTGGGAACTACTAATTCGTTGGGTCTACAACAATCTTGGATGGGCTCCTAACGAGCTAATTTTCACTATTTTTGTTTGTAGTTTTCCTGTGATTCTAGACACGTGTTTGAAATTTTGGGTCTTTTTTTGTTTAAACCGTCTATCTCCTTCACTTGTAGTTATTTATCATTCAATTAGTGAAGCATAAACTCACTCATTTGATTTCCTAATACTAAATATTAATCAAATTAGCATATTTCTTCCTTTAGAAAGAAAGCCCTTTTCCTTTTTAGTAAAATTCTTTCTATTTCTACCTACTTAAGGTATTCATCATTCCAGTACAACTGTTGCAGTAGAATGACAACAGACTCGTGTATAGGGAACTAGATTTGTTTAGCTACCTATCTAATTTATTGTAGAAATTCCGGGATCCGCGATTGGGCATGGAAAATAGAAATACTTTTTCTTGGTTAAAGGAACAGATGATTCGATCGATTTCTGTATCGATCATGATATACGTAATAACTCGCACATCTATTTCAAATGCATATCCCATTTTTGCGCAGCAGGGTTATGAAAACCCGCGGGAAGCAACTGGACGAATTGTATGTGCCAATTGCCATTTAGCTAATAAGCCTGTAGATATTGAAGTTCCCCAAGCAGTGCTTCCTGATACTGTATTTGAAGCAGTTCTTCGAATCCCTTATGATATGCAGCTGAAACAAGTTCTTGCTAATGGGAAAAAGGGAGGGTTGAATGTGGGTGCTGTTCTTATTTTGCCCGAGGGATTCGAATTAGCACCGCCCGACCGTATTTCTCCTGAGTTGAAAGAAAAGATAGGAAATCTCTCTTTTCAGAATTATCGTCCCAATAAAAAAAATATTCTTGTGATAGGCCCCGTTCCCGGTAAGAAATATAGTGAAATTGTCTTTCCCATTCTTTCCCCCGATCCCGCTACGAAAAAAGACGTTCATTTCTTAAAATATCCCATATATGTAGGGGGAAACCGAGGAAGGGGACAGATCTATCCTGATGGTAGCAAGAGTAACAATACGGTCTATAATGCTACGTCAACTGGTATAGTAAAAAAAATACTACGTAAAGAAAAGGGGGGATATGAAATATCCATAGTCGATACGTCGGATGGACGCCAAGTGATTGATATTATACCTCCCGGGCCAGAACTTCTTGTTTCAGAGGGGGAATCGATCAAGCTTGATCAACCATTAACAAGCAATCCTAATGTAGGAGGGTTTGGTCAGGGGGATGCAGAAATAGTGCTTCAGGATCCATTGCGCGTCCAAGGCCTTTTGTTCTTCTTCGCATCTGTTATTTTGGCACAAGTTTTTTTGGTTCTCAAAAAGAAACAGTTTGAAAAGGTTCAATTGTACGAAATGAATTTCTAGATCCTGGGATTTCTTACCATCAAGTTCAAAAAAAAGCCTCGATTTTTTGAATTCCTTATTTCTATCTCATGCAAAAAAAGAGGATCCAAGGCAGAGACGAGAATAATAAAAGGAACAAGTCCTTTTAGGAGGAATTGCGCGTCTTCTTAATCCTTTATTGGGCACAAGAAAAAGGCAAAAAAGCCTTTTTCTTGTGTCGATTCTTCTTGTATCGAAGTCAATTCTTCTTGTATCCAAGTAAGAATGATTTTTCTTCTTATTTGTTTTGTCAAAGATTACTATTTATGGGTCTGTCTTTT